GATTCTAGCCAATTGAAAGGATCTTCTGATCAATCCATAGATCATTTCGATTCCATTAGAAATGAGGATTCAGAATATCCCACATTGATCGATCAAACAGAGATTCAGCAACTAAAAGAAAGATCGATTCTTTGGGATCCTTCCTTTCTTCAAACGGAACGAACAGAGATAGAATCAGATCAATTCCCGAAATGCCTTTTTGGATCTTCCTCAATGTCCCGGCTATTCACGGAACGTGAGAAGCAGATGAATAATCATCTGCTTCCGGAAGAAATCGAAGAATTTCTTGGGAATCCTACAAGATCAATTCGTTCTTTTTTCTCTGACAGATGGTCAGAACTTCATCTGGGTTCGAATCCTATTGAGAGGTCCACCAGAGATCAGAAATTTTTGAAGAAAAAACAAGATGTTTCTTTTGTCCCTTCCAGGCGAGCGGAAAATAAGGAAATGGTTGATATATTCAAGATAATTACGTATTTACAAAATACCGTCTCAATTCATCCTATTTCATTCTTGAACAAAAATCCATTTTTTGATTTATTTCATCTATTCCATGACCGGAACAAAAGGGGATACACGTTACACCACGATTTTGAATCAGAAGAGAGATTTCAAGAAATGGCAGATCTATTCACTCTATCAATAACCGAGCCGGATCTGGTGTATCATAGGAGATTTGCCTTTTCTATTGATTCCTACGGGTTGGATCAAAAAAAATTCTTGAATCAGGTATTCAACTCCAGAGATGAATCGAAAAAGAAATCTTTATTGGTTCTACCTCCTCTTTTTTATGAAGAGAATGAATCTTTTTATCGAAGGATCAGAAAAAAATCGGCCCGGATCTACTGCGGGAATGATTTGGAAGATCCAAAACGAAAAACAGCGGTATTTGCTAGCAACAACATAATGGAGGCAGTCAATCAATATAGATTGATCCGAAATCTGATTCAAATCTATGGGTACATAAGAAATGTATCTAATCGATTCTTTTTAATGAATAGATCCGATCACAACTTCGAATATGGAATTCAAAGGGATCAAATAGGAAATGATACTCTGAATCATATAACTATAATGAAATATACGATCAACCAACATTTATCGAATTTGAAAAAGAGTCAGAAGAAATGGTTTGATCCTCTTATTTCTCGAACCGGGAGATCCATGAATCGGGATCCTGATGTATATAGATACAAATGGTCCAATGGGAGCAAGAATTTCCAGGAACATTTGGAACATTTCCTTTCTGAACAGAAGAACCATTTTCAAGTAGTGTTCGATCGGTTACGTATTAATCAATATTCGATTGATTGGTCCGAGGTTATAGACAAACAAGATTTGTCTAAGTCACTTCGTTTCTTTTTGTCCAAGTCACTTCGTTTCTTTTTGTCCAAGTCACTTCTCTTTTTGTCCAAGTCACTTCCCCTTTTCTTTGTGAGTATCGGGAATACCCCCATTCATAGGTCCGAGATCCACATCTATGAATTGAAAGGTCCGAATGATCAACTCCGCAATCAGTTGTTAGAATCAATAGGTGTTCAAATCGTTCATTTGAATAAATTGAAACCCTTCTTATTGGATGATCATGATACTTCCAAAAGACCGAAATCCTTGATCAATGGAGGAACAAGATTACCATTTTGCTTCAAAAAGATACCAAAGTGGGTGATTGACTCATTCCATACTAGAAATAATCGCAGGAAATCCTTTGATAACACGGATTCCTATTTATCAATGATATTCCATGATCGAGACAATTGGCTGAATCCCGTGAAACCATTTCATAGAAGTTCATTGATATCTTCTTTTTATAAAGCAAATCCACTTCGATTCTTGAATGATCCAAATCGCTTCTGGTTCTATTGTAACAAAAGATTCCCTTTTTATGTGGAAAAGACCCGTATCAATAATTATGATCCTACATATGAACAATTCCTCACTATCTTGTTCATTCGCAACAAAATATTTTCTTCGTGCGTCGGTAAAAAAAAACATATTTTTGGGGAGAGAGAGACTATTTTGCCAATCGAGTCACAGGTATCTGACATATTTATACCTAACGATTTTACACAAAGTGGTGACGAAAGGTATAACTTGTACAAATTTTTCCATTTTCCAATTCGATCCGAGCCATTCGTTCGTAGAGCTATTTACTCGATCGCAGACATTTCTACAACACCTCTAACAGAGGAACAAATAGTTCATTTTGAAAGAACTTATTGTCAGCCTCTTTCAGATATGAATCTATCTGATTCAGAAGGGAAGAACTTGCATGAGTATCTCAGTTTCAATTCAAACATGGATTTGATTCACACTCCATGTTCTGAGAAGGATTTCCCATCTGGAAAGAGGAAAAAAAAACGGAGTCTTTCTCTAAAGAAATGCGTTGAGAAAGGGCAGATGTATAGAACCTTTCGACGAGATAGTGCTCTTTTCAATCTCTCAAAATGGAATCTCTTCCAAACATATATGCCATGGTTCCTTACTTCGACAGGGTGGAAATATCTAAATTTCACCACCCTTTTAGAGATTTTTTCAGAACCATTGCCGATACTAAGGATACTAAGTAGCAGGCACAAATTTGTATCCGTTTTGAGAGATATTATGCATGTATCAGATATATCATGGCCAATTCCTCAGAAGATTCTTCCACAATGGACTCTGACTCTGAAAAGTAAGATTTCGAGTCTGATAAGTGAGATTTCGAGTAAGTGTTTACAGAATCTCCTTCTGTCCGAAGAAACGATTCATCGAAATAATGAGTCACCCGTTCCATTGATATGGACACATCTGAGATTAACAAATGCTCGGGAGTTCCTCTATTCAATCCTTTTCCTTCTTCTTGTTGCTGGATATCTCGTTCGCATACATCTTCTCTTTGTTTCCCGAGCCTCTAGTGAGTTACAGACAGAGTTAGAAAAGATCAAATCTTTGATGATTCCATCATACATGATTGAGTTGCGAAAACTTTTGGATAGGTATCCTACATCTGAATCTGAACTGAATTCTTTCTGGTTAAAGAATCTCTTTCTAGTTGCTCTGGAACAATTAGGAGATTTTCTGGAAGAAATACGGGTTTCTGCTTCTGGTGGCAACATGCTATTGGTTGGTGGTTCCGCTTATGGGGTCAAATCAATACGTTCTAAGAAGAAATATTTGAATATCAATCTCATCGATCTCAGAAGTATCATACAAAATCCCATCAATCGAATCGCTTTTTCGAGAAATACGAGACATCTAAGTCGTACAAGTAAAGAGATCTATTCATTGATAAGAAAAAGAAAAGGGGTGAACGGTGATTGGATTGATGAGAAAATAGAATCCTGGGTCGCGAACAGTGATTTGGTTGATGATGAAGAAAGAGAATTCTTGGTTCAGTTCTCCACCTTAACGACCGAAAAAGAAAAAAGGATTGATCAAATTCTATTGAGTCTGACTCATAGTGATCATTTATCAAAGAATGACTCTGGTTATCAAATGATTGAACAACCGGGATCAATTTACTTACGATACTTAGTTGACATTCATAAAAAGTATCTAATGAATTATGAGTTCAATAGATCCTGTTTAGCAGAAAGACGGATATTCCTTGCTCATTATCAGACAATCACTTATTCACAAACCCCGTGTGGGGCTAATAGTTTTCATTTCCCATCTCATGGAAAACCCTTCTCGCTCCGTTTAGCCCTATCCCCTTCTAGGGGTATTTTAGTGATAGGTTCTATAGGAACTGGACGATCCTATTTGGTCAAATACCTAGCGACAAACTCCCATGTTCCTTTCATTACGATATTTCCGAACAACTTTCCGTATTCGTATTACAAGCCTGAAGGTTTTTTTATTGATGATAGTGATAGTGACGATAGTGATTATCGTGACGATATCGATATTGATGATAGTGACGATATTGATGATGACCTTGATCTTGATACGGAGCTGCTAGATATGACGAATGTGCTAACTATGGATATGCCGCCGAGTATATACGGATTTTATATCGATATCACCTTTCGATTCGCATTAGCAAGAGCAATGTCTCCTTGCATAATATGGATTCCAAACATTCATGATCTGTATGTGAATTACAGATCCTTCGGTCTATTACAGAACTATCTCTCCAGAGATTGTGAAAGATATTCTACTAGAAATATTCTTGTTATTGGTTCGACTCATATTCCCCAAAAAGTGGATCCCGCTCTAATAGCTCCGAATAAATTAAATACATGCATTAAGATACGAAGGCTTCTTATTCAACAACAACGAAAGCACTTTTTCATTCTTTCATATACTAAAGGGTTTCACTTGGAAAAGAAAATGTTCCATACTAACGGATTCGGGTCCATAACCATGGGTTCCAATGCACGAGATCTTGCAGCACTTATCAATGAGGCCCTATCCATTAGTATTACACAGAAGAAATCAATTATAGAAACTAATACAATTAGATCAGCTCTTCATAGACAAACTTGGGATTTGCGATCCCAGGTAATATCGGTTCAGGATCATGGGATCCTTTTCTATCAGATAGGAAGGGCTGTTGCACAAAATGTACTTCTAAGTAATTGCCCCGTAGATCCTATATCTATCTATATGAAGAAGAAATCATGTAAAGAAGGGGATTCTTATTTGTACAAATGGTACTTCGAACTTGGAACGAGCATGAAGAAATTAACGATACTTCTTTATCTTTTGAATTGTTCTGCCGGATTGGTCGCTCAAGATCTTTGGTCTTCACCCGGACCTGATGAAAATAATTGGATCGCTTCTTATAGATTCGCTGAGAATGATTCTGATCTAGTTCATGGCCTATTAGAACTAGAAGGCGCTCTGTTGGGATCCTCACGGACAGAAAAAGATTGCAGTCAGTTTGATAATAATCGAGTGACATTACTTCTTCGGTCCGAACCAAGGAATCAGTTAGATATGATTCAAAACTATGAAAAATACGAATCGGAGTTTGAAGAAGAGGAAGAGGACATCGACCCGCAACAAATGGAGGA